AAAGAAGAAGACAAAAGAAAGGAGAAAGTGCGTATACAAATAGCGGAAGCCTGGGATAGTATTTTACTTGCTCAAGTAATGAGAGGTTTTTTATTAGTAACCCAATCAATTCTTAGAAAATATATTATATTACCTTCATTGATAATAGCTAAAAATATCGTCCGTATACTATTATTTCAATTTCCGGAATGGTATGAGGACTTAAAGGATTGGAATAGAGAAATGCATGTTAAATGTACCTATAACGGCGTTCAATTATCAGAAAAAGAATTTCCAAAAAACTGGTTAACAGACGGCATTCAGATCAAGATCCTATTTCCTTTTCGTCTTAAACCTTGGCACAGATCTAAGTTACGAGCCCCTTATAACGATCCAATGAAAAAGCAAGGTCAAAAAAATGATTTTTGTTTTTTAACAATTTTTGGAATGGAAGCTGAACTACCTTTTGGTTCTCCCAGAAAAAAACTTTCATTTTTTGAACCGATTTTAAAAGAACTCAAAAAAAAAATGAAAAAATTGCAAAAGAAATGTTTTATAATTCTAGGGATTTTTAAAGAACAAACAAAATTTTTTCTAAATGTCTCAAAAAAACCAAAAAAATGGATCATTAAAAACATTCTGTTTATAAAAGAAATAATAAAAGAACTCTCAAAAATAAACCCAATTATATTATTTGGATTGAGAGAAATAGAAGTATATGAATTGAGTGAAATTAAAAAAGATTCAATAATCAGTAATCGGATGATTCAGGAATCGTCCATTCAAATTAGATCTCAGAATTGGACAAATTATTCATTAACAGAAAAAAAAATGCAAGATCTGACTGATAGAATAAACACAATCATAAATCAAATAGAAAAAATTACAAAAGACAAGAAAAAGGGATTTATAACTTCAGATAGAAATTTGAGTTCTAACAAAATAAGTTATGATGATAAAAGATTGGAATCACAAAAAAATATTTGGCAGATATTAAAAAGAAGAACTGCTCGATTAATCCGTAAATCCCATTATTTTATAATATTTTTCATTGAAAAGATATACATAGATATCTTTCTATCTATGATTAATATTCCTAGTATCAATACACAACTTTTTCTTGAATCAACAAAAAAAATTATTAATAAAAACATTAACAGTAATGAAGCAAATCAAGAAAGAATTAATAAAACAAATCAAAGTTTAATTAAATTTATTTCGATTATAAAAGAGTCACTTTCTAATACTAATATTAGTCTTAGTCAAAAAAATTCAAAGACTTTTTTTGACTTATCTTACTTTTCACAAGCATATGTATTTTACAAATTATCACAAACCCAACTTATTAAGTTAGAGAAATTGAAATCTGTATTTCAATATAATGGAAACCCCCTTTTTCTTAAGAATGAAATAAAGGATTTTTTTGTTGTAAGACAAGAACTATTTCATTCCGAATTAAGACCTAAGAATCTTCGCAATTCTGGAATGAATCAATGGACAAATTGGTTAAGGAGTCATTATCAATATCAATGTGATGTATCTCAAATTAAATGGTCTAGAGTAGTACCACAAAAATGGCGAAATATATTGAACTGTATAGCTCAAAATAAAGATTTATATAAAGATTTGTGTGATTTATATGAAAAAGATGAATTAATTCACTACGAAAAAAAAACAAAAATTGAAACGGATTTTTTATTGAATCAAAAGGATAATTTTAAAAAACAATATAGATATGATCTTTTAGCATATAAATCTATAAATTCTGAAACTAAGAAGTACTCTTCAATTTATGGATCACCATTACAAGTAAAAACTAACCAAGATATTTTTTATAATTACAACACACATAAACAAAAATCATTTAATCTGGTAGAAGATGATATTCGAGATATGGATAAAAATACGGATAGAAAATATTTTGATTGGAGAATTCTCGATTTTTGTCTTAAAACGAAGGTCGATATTGAGGCCTGGATCAATATTGATACTGACACTAACAGTAATAAATATACTAAGACTAGGGTTAATAAGTATCAAATAATTGATAAAATCAATAATAAGGGTCTTTTTTATCTCACACTTCAGCAAGATCAAAAAATCAACCTATCCAATCAAAAACCCCTTTTGGATTGGATGGGAATGAATGAAGAAATACTAAGTCGTCCCATATCAAATCTGGAACTTTGGTTCTTGCCAGAATTTGTGAGACTTTATAATACGTATAAAATGAAACCGTGGGTTATACCAATTAAATTACTACTTTTTAATTCTAATATAAAAAAAAATGCTAGTGAAAACAAAAGCATCACTGGAAATAAAAAAAGAGATCCTTTTATATCAATATCGTCGAATGAAAAAAAATCTCTTGAATTAGAAAACCGAAATCAAGGAGAAAAAGAATCCACGGGCCAAGCAGATCTTAAATCAGCTCTTTCAAACCAAGAAAAAGATGTTGAAGAAGATTATACGGGATCGGACATGAAAAAACATAGAAATAAAAAGCAATACAAGATCAATACAAAAGCGGAGTTTGATTTCTTCCTAAAAAGGTATTTGTATTTTCAATTGAGATGGGATGATTCTTTAAATAAAAAAATAATCAATAACATCAACGTATATTGTCTCCTGCTTAGACTGATAAATCCAAGAGAAATTACTATATCCTCTATTCAAAGGGGCGAAATGAGTCTGGATATTTTGACGATTCAGAAAGATGTAACTCTTACAGAATTTATTAAAAGGGGATTTTTGATTATTGAACCAATTCGTCTAGCTATAAAAAATGATGGAAAATTTATTATGTATCAAACCCTCGGTATTTCATTAGTTCATAAAAGTAAACATCAAATAAATCAAAGATACCGAGAAAAAAAACATGTTGATAAGAATTCTGATGAAGTCATTACAAAACATCAAAAGATGACTGGAAATAGATATAAAAAAAATTATGATTTGTTTGTTCCTGAAAATATTTTATCGCCTAGACGTCGTAGAGAATTGCGAATTCTAATTTGTTTAAATTCTAAGAATAGACATAGAAAGGCATCTTTTTGTAATGGGAATGAGGTAAACAGTCAAGTTGTGGATAAAAGCAAAAAATATAAAAAAAAACTTATAAAATTAAAGCTATTTCTTTGGCCCAATTATCGATTAGAAGATTTAGCTTGTATGAATCGTTATTGGTTTAATACCAATAATGGCAGTTGTTTCAGTATGGTAAGGATACATATGTATCCGCGATTGAAAATTCATTAATAGTACATTTTTCCTATATTTCCCATACCATATCTGGTCTATGACGACAAAGAGATGCACGCATACATTGTCTTACATTCCATTCTGATACATGATACTAATTCAATGACATATCAATTAGATCTAGAATGAACAAAATTTTCTTATTTTAGGTCTAAACTTTTATCTTTTGTGAGTGAAGAAACCAACCATACTTTTGTATCCCCTTTCAAATCCAATTTTAAAATGAAAATAGGATTGAGTAAGTTTTATTAAATTAAAAAAATTAGAAATTAATAACGAAATTCAAATTATTGTATATACCAAATAAAAATTAGGGGCATTATTATTACTGATCAATAAAGATATCTATCAATAAAAAATATCTTAAAATAAAAAAAAAATATCTTAAAATAAAAAGAGGGGGGGAGAGAAGATTTCAGTTTATGGTAAAAAATTCATTCATCTCAGTTATTTCACAAGAAGAAAAAGACGAAAACAGAGGATCTGTTGAATTTCAAATAGTTAGTTTCACCAATAGGATACGAAGACTTACTTCACATTTACAATTACACAAAAAAGACTATTTATCTCAGAGAGGTTTACGTAAAATTCTGGGAAAACGCCAACGATTACTGTCTTATTTGTCAAAGAAAAATAGAATATGTTATAAAGAATTAATTAATCGGTTGGATATTCGGGAGTCAAAAACTCGTTAATTTGATTTTTATAAAGGCATTTTGAATTATTTGATTTATTAGATCTTGAATTTTAATGAACTTTTTTTCGTTTTCAGCAATTCATGAAAGAATGAATCGAGGAAAAACCTATGAATATACCGGCTACAAGAAAAGACCTCATGATAGTCAATATGGGCCCCCACCACCCATCAATGCATGGTGTTCTTCGACTCATCATTACTCTAGATGGTGAAGATGTTATTGACTGTGAACCAATATTGGGTTATTTACACCGAGGAATGGAAAAAATTGCGGAAAATCGAACAATTATACAATATTTGCCTTATGTAACACGGTGGGATTATTTAGCTACTATGTTCACAGAAGCAATAACTGTAAACGGACCGGAACAGTTGGGAAATATTCAAGTACCTAAAAGAGCCAGCTATATCAGAATAATTATGTTGGAGTTGAGTCGTATAGCTTCTCATCTGTTATGGCTCGGTCCTTTTATGGCGGATATTGGTGCACAAACTCCCTTTTTCTATATTTTCAGAGAAAGAGAATTAGTATATGATCTATTCGAAGCTGCCACCGGTATGAGAATGATGCATAATTTTTTTCGTATCGGAGGAGTAGCGGCCGATCTACCTCATGGCTGGATAGATAAATGTTTGGATTTCTGCGATTATTTTTTAACAAGAGTTGCTGAATATCAAAAGCTTATTACACGAAATCCTATTTTTTTAGAACGAGTCGAGGGAGTAGGCATTATTGGTAGAGAGGAAGTAATAAATTGGGGTTTATCGGGACCAATGCTGCGAGCTTCCGGAATACAATGGGATCTTCGTAAAATTGATCATTATGAATGTTACGACGAATTTGATTGGGAAGTACAGTGGCAAAAAGAAGGAGATTCATTGGCTCGTTATCTAGTCCGAATTGGTGAAATGATAGAATCCGTAAAAATTATTCAACAGGCCCTGGAAGGAATTCCAGGGGGACCCTATGAGAATTTAGAAATACGATACTTTGATAGAGAAAGGAATCCGGAATGGAATGATTTTGAATATCGATTTATTAGTAAAAAGCCGTCTCCTACATTTGAATTGCCGAAACAAGAACTTTATGTGAGAGTAGAAGCCCCAAAGGGAGAATTGGGAATTTTTCTCATAGGGGATCAGAGTGGTTTTCCTTGGAGATGGAAAATCCGCCCGCCGGGTTTTATCAATTTGCAAATTCTTCCGCGGTTAGTTAAAAGAATGAAATTGGCTGATATTATGACGATACTAGGTAGTATAGATATCATTATGGGAGAAGTTGATCGTTGAAATGATAATTGATACACCGGAAGTACAAGATATCGATTCTTTTTCTAGATTAGAATTTTTTAAAGAGGTTTATGGAATTCTATGGGTTCTTGTTCCTATTTTGACTCTTGTAGTGGGAATCACAATAGGCGTACTGGTAATTGTATGGTTAGAAAGAGAAATATCGGCAGGGATACAACAACGTATTGGACCTGAATACGCCGGCCCTTTGGGAGTTCTTCAAGCTCTAGCAGATGGGACAAAACTACTTTTCAAAGAAAATCTTTTTCCATCTAGGGGGGATACTCGTTTATTCAGTATCGGGCCCTCCATAGCAGTCATATCAATTTTAGTAAGCTATTCAGTAGTTCCTTTTGGATATCACCTTGTTTTAGCGGATCTCAATATCGGTGTTTTTTTATGGATTGCCATTTCCAGTATTGCTCCAATTGGACTTCTTATGTCGGGATACGGGTCAAATAATAAATATTCCTTTTTAGGCGGTCTACGAGCTGCTGCTCAATCGATTAGTTATGAAATACCATTAACTTTATGTGTGTTATCAATATCTCTACGTGCGATTCGTTGATACATAGACATAAACTTTTCTCTATTCCTTCCTTTCAAGGAAAGGGTTGGAATGGATTGAGTAGATATCTTAATTTTTTTTATTCATTATTCGGGTTGATGAACTAAATCAAATAGTTATATGAGTGAAAGAAAACAGCTTATATATAAATTCGCAGTAAAAAGATTGATTCTCATTTTCTATGTATAAGAGTTAGAGAGTTAAGCGGAAATAAACATAAACAGAAGAGACCGTTTCCCCCAAGATTGGTTGATTAGTCATCCTGACTTGAAGCGGGTTCAAAAGATCAACCGTATTGAGTTTTCACTATCATTTTTATGTATTAGCATAACGGGGGATTGAGCAAAAACGAGTGGATGGTTAGAAACACGAACATATGGAAAGGATTAGTAATGGAGATTATGTAAATTCTCCAAAAGGACATTTTTACATAATATACAAACAAAGAATACTAATTGGGGCTTTAAGTTGGTAGAAATGATCAGGCAGTACTCCCCATGACACGATTCCAATCCAGAGTATACTCCTATCCACCGATTTAATAAATAACTATTCGAAACGAAATAATCCTTTACTTTATTTTGAAAGCCCTCTTTTTCTCAGAAATAGAAAGAAGAATAGGAACGAAAAAAAAAAAAAAAAGATATACTTTACTTTATTTATTATTTGTTACTTTTATTCTTTCCCATATACATATTAATAGATATATAATTTGTGTCATAATTCATTAATTAATATAGAATTTTTTTTTCGTACGTGAAACCAACGGGTTATTAATATTTTTACAAGAAGTATTTTATTGAACAGTTAAGTTATTACTGAACAAAGAAGAATTGAAATTATTATTGAAATTATTAAATTAAAGAAAGGATGAGATCAATTCAGAAGTACTTTTTTTATTTTATTTTGAATTAAAATAATTCTAACAGACAGAATTCAATTGGTCTAATTTGGGACCGGCCGATAGTTATCCATCCTACAAACATATCAAGATTCAAAAAAGAATACTGACGCGGTCCCTATATTTATTTCTGGCCTTCAAGGAGCCGTATGAGGTGAAAATCTCATGTACGGTTCTGTAATAGCGATGGTAACAGTGATGGTATCACCGACTATAATTATCTAACAGTTCAAGTACAATTGATATTGTTGAGGCGCAATCAAAATATGGTTTTTGGGGATGGAATTTGTGGCGTCAGCCTATAGGGTTTATCATTTTTATTATTTCTTCCCTAGCAGAATGTGAGAGATTACCTTTTGATTTACCAGAAGCAGAAGAAGAGTTAGTAGCAGGTTATCAAACCGAATACTCGGGTATAAAATTTGGGTTATTTTATGTTGCTTCCTATCTAAACCTATTGGTTTCTTCATTATTTGTAACAGTTCTTTACTTGGGAGGTTGGAATATATCTATTCCGGACATATATGTTTCTGAGCTTTTTGAAATAAATAAAACATGTGGAGTTTTTGGAGCGATAATTGGTATCTTTATTACATTAGCTAAAACTTATTTGTTCTTGTTCATTCCTATCACAACAAGATGGACTTTACCGAGGCTAAGAATGGACCAACTATTGAATCTTGGATGGAAATTTCTTTTACCTATTTCTCTCGGTAATCTATTATTAACAACTTCTTTCCAACTCTTTTCACTGTAAAGTAACATTCTATATTCACAACGTGTCTCAAACAAGAGAAATAAACA